GAAAGAAATCATTTTATCTACTAATAGTGGACAAATTGGCGTATTACCAAATCACGCCCCCATTGCCACAGCTGTAGATATAGGTCTTTTGAGAATACGCCTCAACGACCAATGGTTAACGGTGGCTTTGATGGGCGGTTTTGCTAGAATAAGTAATAATGAGATCACCATTTTAGGAAATGATGCGGAGATGAGTACTGACATTGATCCGCAAGAAGCTCAACAAGCTCTTGAAATAGCTGAAGCTAACTTGAGTAGAGCTCAGGGCAAGAGACAAGCAATTGAGGCAAATCTAGCTCTCAGACGAGCTAGGACACGAGTAGAGGCTGTCAGTGTTATTTCCTACTAGTAAACAAACAAATACATAAAATAAAAATAAAAAAAGAAGTTCGTTAGAAGTTCTTTATTATACTATATATCACATTTGGCTTCCACCAGTTGAACACAATCAAGTCTAACCTGATTATACAAGGAAAAAAAGAAGATGGATAGAAAAACTTATTAGATACCATTGACTCCGGTATCTAATAAGTTCTACCTTACCTACTATTGGATTTGAACCAATGACTCCCGCCGTATGAAAGCAATACTCTAACCACTGAGTTAAGTAGGTTATTTATTATCACAAAAAAAGGACCCATCGCTTCGGGGATTATAGGTGGAATATCATTTCTAAGCAATACCAATCCATTAAAACGGATCAGAGAGCTATCGTGTAGTATCATGGAATACCCATCTTGACAAGAGATTATCCATATGTTAAGATATCTATGACAAGGGCTATAGCTCAGTTAGGTAGAGCACCTCGTTTACACGTGCGCCAATGCTTTTCAAGGGAGCCCGTTATGCAATGAACATAATTTCTCTTATTGAGAAAGAAAAATCGATGTCTTACTCCATAGATTCGAGGGAACAAGAGAACAATAGCCTGACAAATATTTGGTTCGGTCCGATTCGGGTTCGAATTCAGGTGCCCAATCAAATGGAACCCGCCATTAATTTGATAATTGATAAGGTAAATACCCAGTCCATTCAATGCTAGGCATAATGAGTATAAGGTCCTCAAAAGAAACTCTTTTCGTCCTATGAACTTTAAGGTGTATGAAGTTTCATATTTGACTCTTGCAGCGGAGCGATAGAAATTCCATTTCACTTAGGTTGATCTAGGCCAGAGGCAGACCTAAGTCAAGGTAACCCTTCTTTGAAACACTTTGGTATTGCTCCTGTATCAAAATACAAATAATGAATCAGAGCACATGGAACCATCTCATTATCCTCTTATTTTCCTGTAAAGATAAAATATGGTGGACTAACTGATATTTACATCAGTTGATGAAAGAGCCCAATGCAAAAAAATGCATGTTGGGTCTTTGAAACAGTTCGAATCATTTCGATAATAATCAGTTTGATCTGTTTTACCGAGAAGGTCTACGGTTCGAGTCCGTATAGCCCTAATACATTCTATTTTTGTTTTGTGTAGACATTCTCTATTTTAGTTTAATCTAGTTTTCATTTCCTCTATATTAGATTATAAGTATTTTATGTAAGTATTTTATGTGGATCATTTATGATTCCGTTGATTCTACCACTTTGTGGTATCTTTCATTATGTAGTGTAGGTTTGCTCTAAAACAAACCTTTTTTGTAGCGAAACCTAAATCATTCGTTGGTTTGACTTTACTAAGTGTTATTAAGGAAAATAAAAATTTTCATCTAGGACAAGGAAAAGAAATAAAATGGAATTGTTCGGTGCATTAGATTAGATTATGTTTACTATCGAATCAATAGAAGAAATGAGGATCCTCCACATTTTAATGAAAAGAATACTTTGAGTGGAATATGCTAGAAATCTTTAGCCATTTTACCCATATGACTACTGAAATTGCATTTTTTTTTTTTTTAATGAAAAAAAATGTAAGCGGGGTTCCGTTGTATGAATCTTTAAACAAGACATGCCTTATAGCAAACAAATTCTAAACTATGCGGTTTGATTTGATCAAAAGAAATTCTCGTTTCGCCTAAGAAGTTCCGGATGAATTGAAAATTCCAATCGAATAATTCAGCCTATTCCACCTTAATAGGAGTACATTTATGTTTCTGCTTCACGAATATGATATTTTCTGGGCATTTCTAATAATATCAGGCGTTATTCCTATCTTGGCATTTGTAATTTCCGGAGTTTTAGCTCCCATTAGTGAAGGACCAGAGAAGCTCTCTAGTTATGAATCGGGTATAGAACCCATGGGGGATGCTTGGTTACAATTCCGAATCCGCTATTACATGTTTGCTCTAGTTTTTGTTGTTTTTGATGTTGAAACGGTCTTTCTTTATCCATGGGCAATGAGTTTCGATGTATTAGGTGTATCTGTCTTTATGGAAGCTTTAATTTTTGTGCTTATCCCAATTGTTGGTTCAGTTTATGCATGGCGAAAAGGAGCATTGGAATGGTCTTAGCTGAATACTCAGACAATCAAAAAAAGGAAGTAAAAGATGACATTGAG